TTACTTTGGCTGGATTATTCGTAACTGCATATTTACAATACAGACGTGGTGATCAGTTGGAACTTTGATTAATTAACATCCTTTTTTTGATTGACCTCCTACTTCCTTTAATTCGCGGGAGGTCAAATTTTGATTGGTTTAATTATTTTGGTGGTAATTTTCGACCTAGCGCGACTAACAAGAACACAGAATCACGCTCTGTAGGATTTGAACCTACGACATCGGGTTTTGGAGACCCACGTTCTACCGAACTGAACTAAGAGCGCTTTAGTATCACAATGAATATTTCATAACCCCAACCCGTCTTGCATATATACTATACATAAAATGAAAGATTTTTTGTGTATGTCCAATTTTCTTTTAATCGATCTCAATTGATCCCCCGTTACTGTTCAGAAGATAAGTAATAGGTAGGGATGACAGGATTTGAACCCGTGACATTTTGTACCCAAAACAAACGCGCTACCAAGCTGCGCTACATCCCTTTCAATTGGTCTACAATGTCATTGTAGAGAATCCCTGCTTTGTTTTCCATATCTTTATTTCCTCCATTGATATACACAAATATCTTGTCATTTCTCCTTTTTGGTCTCATATAATAATATAATTATATTAAAAATAGTAAAAGACTTCTATTATATTTCTATTATATAAAGTATGAAATAAAGTATGAAATAAATATGAGACCCCGTAAAAAAATGAATATTTTTCGAGAATTTCTGGCATAAAGGGGCGTATTTGTTTCTTTTAAGATTAAGAAAAGTAATATCTATTTTGCACATTTCAAGTTGTACATTTCAACTTGAATTAGGGATTCCGCGTACAAATACAAGCGGTCGGTCATTAAGTACATATACACATCTGGGTATATATGTATTACCATTATATATTAGAAATAATAAAGAAAGAGGAGAATTTAAAATGCGAGATCTAAAAACATATCTCTCCGTGGCACCGGTAGTAAGTACTCTATGGTTCGGGTCTTTAGCAGGTTTATTGATCGAGATCAATCGTTTTTTTCCGGATGCGTTGATATTCCCCTTTTTTTCATTCTAGTTATTGATATGGGAGGGGGGGAAGAGGATTAGAGATACAATCAAATATCTGTAACTAATCCCTTCCCTTTTTTTTTTAGAATATACGTTAGAAAAACAAATAAAGGGATTCCTCCTCGGTGAAACTAGTAACTCGGGCCAGGTTTAAATGAAATTAATAAAAAATAGAGTGAAATGTGATGGTTGGGGCAATAATATCATACAAGATACTTAAATGAAAATTAAATGCTGTACGGCAATTTTAAATTATAAATCTAGTAATATAGTTAGAAATCATTATATTACTTATTATTAATATATTGTTATTATTACTATATTCATTTATATTGATTTATTGCAACGAAATCTTTCTTTCATAATTAGATTTCGAGTTACCTGTTTCTTTTTTTTTTCGTTCCTTTCTTCTTCCTCGTTTCGGATCGGAAAATTAAAGAATTGAATGAATCAAAAACCAAAGGAGGCTCATGGCCAAGGGTAAAGATGTCCGAGTAACGGTGATTTTGGAATGTACCAGTTGTGTTCGAAATCGTGTTAATAAGGAATCAATGGGCATTTCCAGATATATTACTCAAAAGAATCGACATAATACGCCTAGTCGATTGGAATTGAGAAAATTCTGTCCCTGTTGTTACAAACATACGATTCACGGGGAGATAAAGAAATAGATCTAACCGGTCGCTCGTGTGTCAGTCTTCCGTTCCAAGGAAGATGAAAAATGACATATTAGATATATCTAATATCTATTGATTTAAATATAAACAAACCAAATCCTATTTCGATCGGATCAACCGTGATGGAGAATTAAGAAATAGGATCTTTAGGATAAGGAATAAACAAACCATGGATAAATCCAAGCGAATCTTTCTTAAATCCAAGCGATCTTTTCGTAGGCGTTTGCCTCCGATCCAATCGGGGGATCGAATTGATTATAGAAACATGAGTTTAATTAGTCGATTTATTAGCGAACAAGGAAAAATATTATCTAGACGGGTGAATCGATTGACCTTAAAACAACAACGATTAATTACTATTGCTATAAAACAAGCTCGTATTTTATCTCTGTTACCTTTTCTTAATAATGAGAAACAATTTGAAAGAAGCGAGTCAACCGCTAGAACTACTGGTCTTAGAACCAGAAAAAAATAGGCTGACTCTTGAATTGAATCAAAAAAAAATTCCAATCCAAACTAAAATGCGGGATTGACGCTTTTTTTTTCTAAAAATAGGAAATCCAGATTTGATTGTCGTTCGAAAAAAAAAAAAATTGGGGAAGAAGAAGAAATATTTTTTATTGAACGTGTTTCTTCATTTTCATTTTGACGACTTTTTCATATTTTATTATACTAATTTCTACTCTACCTTCCCAGAGTTCATTTTCCAGGGAACTCCATTTAAACCATTCCAACGGATTCCTTCCACTCTCTTTATTTTATGATCTCATTGGAAATCATATAAAGACAACTCCTATTTAATATAGCTATTTGTGCAAGTATTTTACGATTAAGAAGCAACTGTTTCTTGTACAGATTGTGTATTAATTTACTATAACTAAAGTATACTTTATTGTCTCGAATTACTGCATTTATACGAGTGATCCACAAACGACGAAAATCTCTCTTTTGTCTACCCCTATCCCGATGAGCAGAAACCAAAGCTCTTATTTTCTGTTGAGTAATAGTCCGCGTAAGTCTTGAATGAGCCCCTCGAAAAGTTGATGCAAATAAACGGATTTTTGTTCTACGTCTTCGAGCTATATACCCTCGTTTAATTCTGGTCATTGAATAAATGAAACTTTGATGAATAACTAATTGATTTCCTTTCTTTCAGTTATTCCCTTCCCGTGTCCTAGTCTATTAATAACAAAACGGATTCTTCCAATGTATAAAATAAAAATTCCAATGGCTTTTGCTACTCTAACCTTCCCGACCACGATTTTTTTCTAGGCATTTCCCCTCGAAAATAAAAATTGTATTGATACTAGGTAAAACACATAGTAAATAAAAAAGTAATAAATATAAATGGATTATAGTGGGTTCCATCGTTTCTATGGTTACTTCTTAAACGGCGAGGTCCTCTCTATACACCGGAGCCCTTCCCTCATTTAATCAATGTTATTGTTAACTTGTACAGTTCACACTCTTTGGCTCTACCCATAATTATCTAGTACTAGGTCTTTCACAACGAGATCTACTTATACAGTAACGGTATTTAATTATGAAGATTAGCTGAGTAGCTGACCCTGTTAGTCCGTTCTTGCAAGAATAAGGCCTAAATTTTCTACTTTTTAAAATAAGATTTCCCCCGCTTAATGAATACCATTTGATATCAATGGGGAATTCTTTCTCATCTTAAATTTGAAATTGAGGTGATTGGATTTGCACCAACGGGAACCATACATTTGATACCCCAATCGAAGGATAGATCTTTTTTTTTTTAAGATATTGAATATTCAATGGAGTTCGTCCATTCTATCCTACTCACAGGTACGGATCGGTGATACTGGATCAATTGTTTTCTTTCTTTTGTCCTAGTCCATGGTCTGAACGAGTCGCACATACACCCTAGTACATGTTCCTCGTCGCTGAGGACATCCTCCAAGAGCGGGGGATTTCGTGACATTTCTGATTGGCTGTCTTGTGTTTCTAATAAGTTGTTTAATAGTTGGCATGTTGAATCATATATATAATGGGCTGGTTTAGATCGACCTTAACCGGATGCTTAGGAATTCTTTTTTTCTATATTTTGAATTTCTATATTAAGAAATTCTATTAATAAATAGAATATTAAATCCGGTAAGAAAAAAAAATCCCAAATCACGAATTCGTGTGAAATCCTTGTTCTTTTTCTTTGTTATTCAGTCGCTACAAGATCAACAATTCCATGAGCTTGGGCTTCTGTTGCTGACATAAAAACATCTCTTTCCATGTCTTCGGATACAACCCATAAGGGTTTGCCTGTCCTTTGTGCATAAACCCTTGTGATGGTTTCGCGTAGCTTCAGCAGTTCTTCCGCTTCCAGGATAAATTCTCCCGTCTGTGCCTCATAAAAAGAACTGGCAGGTTGATGGATCATTACCCTGATGATATAATGATATAACATAAAAATGTTTCTTCTATCTCGCATGATGAAAGTGAAAGGTGAGGAGATAAAGAATAATAAAAAAAAGATATAATTGAACAACCGTACAGGCATCTTTTGCGCATTGCATACGGCTCTATAATGGAATTCACTTTTTTTACCTTACTTACATCGAAGAAATATAAAATAAATTATAGGGTCTATCAGACTCAGGTTGGTAAATGATCCAATAACCACCCTTCCTTTTGTAGTAGTTCAAAAATACTATAAAAATACTATGATGGTTCCGTTGCTTTATATATTTATATTTATTTTGTCTGTTATTTAGCAATCCCAAAGTTTCTTTTTTTTTTTTATTTTAAAATAAAAAAAGATTTATTTTCTTTCATATTCTTTCATAACATAAATATTGTTAAGATTAAGAGCCCCTGGTGTGAAAATAAAAAAGTTTGTGACGCTGAAATAGGCCTCCCGATAGATTGGCTAAAATCGAAAATACCTTTTATCTCATACTACTCTTTCGATACATAATCTAAGGGTTTTAAAAAAATTTCTCATATCGAATTCGAAGTGCCATGCTATTATTACTTAATATTCAGATTTCATATAGTGTGAAGGCATAGTTTTCTTTTTTCTCTCAAATCAAATAAAAAACTCATTGGCGCCGAGCGTGAGGGAATGCTAGACGTTTGGTAATTTCCCCTCCGACAAGAATAAAAGATCCCATCGAAGCGGCTAATCCCATGCATACTGTCTGTATATCTGGTCGCACAAATTGCATAGTATCATAAATAGCTACTCCGGGTATTACCCATCCGCCAGGAGAGTTTATAAACAAATACAGATCTTTGGTATCATCCTCTATGCTGAGATATACCATAAGACCAATAAGTTGATTCGAGATCTCGCTATCAACCCCCTGGCCTAAAAAAAGTAATCTTTCTCGATAAAGTCGGTTGATTGGGATAAAACAGTATCCCTTAGAAACCGTACATGCACCTTTTGATGCATACGGTTCAACAAAAATCATGAAAAAAAGGAATCAATGTGTAGATTCTAGCTTTTTTTTCATAACAGGTTTTTTTAACTTATAAAAAGGGACTTTTCTTTCATTTTTCAAGAAAGATGAGTTTTGGCCTGTTTTGTTTATCTAAAAAAAAATGACTAAACTTATCTGACTAACTTCTCATTGATGTATTGTTTCATCGAGATACAATCTAAATCGCGATGTAATTTTCTTGTTGCTGACTGGGCTTCTTCAATTTTTTTAGGTTTATGCTCTACTCCGAGTAAAGATCCGCCCGATTTGGATTTGCACATATAGGACAAATGCCCCAATACCACGTCCTTTTTCTACGACTTCCCTTTTTTTTTTTCAATTTATTTCACGTCTTCCAACAAATATTCAACGCATTCATCATATTACTCGATTGATTAATAGTTTGAGATCACTTCTATTTAGTATTTCTATTTAGAAATATATAAATAAATAGAAATAATTAAAATATGATATTAAGTCGTAATCCTAAATATATTTATTACCAATTGGTTTTCTTTCTAAACGGAGCCTGGATACTTCATTTGATTGGTCTAACCAAGCCAACCATAAATTATTCTAATTGATAATATTAATCCGTATACCCTCCCTAAAAAATGGATCTAATTGCACTTCACGCTCCAAATTTTTGATAATTGAATCAATCTTTCTTGGGCGAAAGAGGGGATATCTCGATCGGGGAAGAGAACGGGGAAATACCATATGCCCAATATATCTGACAAGTCGCACTATACGTCAATCCACAATGCATCTTCCTCTCCAGGACTTCGAAAAGGTACTCTTGGAACACCAATAGGCATTAAATAAAAGAAAAATTAAGTACTATATCTCACTTTGATGTGAAAGCGTAACAGTGGGTTTAGTGGCCTAATATAATACTATTGATTTTATATCCTATTTTATTATCCTATTTTATCCCTAGATTGACTAAGTTCATAAAAAAAGAAGAAAAAATGAATAAAGGAAAATTCTTACAAATAAGTCCTTTGAATGATGAACAAATATATATACATTCACTCATATAAAATGGTACCAACCCCCTTACCATTGCGTATTGGTACTTATCGGGTGTAGAATAGATCTGCTTCTTTTTGTTCCTACGAACAAAATAGTTTCGTTATTACTAAAAGTAATTATTACGAAAAGCATCAAACAAATATGAATCCTTTCCCCAAGAGAATCCCCTAAAAAAGGGGTCCATAGCATAGTTTTCTCCAATGCAATAAAGTTACATTGTGTCTATTTTTCGTTGATAAAGGGGTATTTCCATGGGTTTGCCTTGGTATCGTGTTCATACCGTCGTATTGAATGATCCCGGTCGTTTGATTTCTGTCCATATAATGCATACAGCTCTGGTTGCTGGTTGGGCCGGTTCGATGGCTCTATACGAATTAGCCGTTTTTGATCCCTCTGATCCTGTTCTTGATCCAATGTGGAGACAGGGTATGTTCGTTATACCCTTCATGACTCGTTTAGGAATAACGAATTCATGGGGCGGTTGGAGTATTACAGGGGGGACTGTAACGAATCCGGGTATTTGGAGTTACGAAGGTGTGGCCGGGGCACATATTGTGTTTTCTGGCTTGTGTTTTTTGGCAGCTATCTGGCATTGGGTGTATTGGGATCTAGAAATATTTACTGATGAACGTACAGGAAAACCCTCTTTGGATTTGCCTAAGATCTTTGGAATTCATTTATTTCTCTCAGGGGTGGCTTGCTTTGGTTTTGGTGCATTTCATGTAACAGGATTGTATGGTCCTGGAATATGGGTGTCCGATCCTTATGGACTAACCGGAAGGGTACAAGCCGTAAATCCAGCGTGGGGTGTGGAGGGTTTTGATCCTTTTGTTCCGGGAGGAATAGCTTCTCATCATATTGCAGCAGGGACCTTAGGCATATTGGCAGGTCTATTCCATCTTAGTGTTCGTCCACCCCAACGTCTATACAAAGGATTACGTATGGGAAATATTGAAACCGTACTTTCCAGTAGTATTGCCGCTGTCTTTTTTGCAGCTTTTGTAGTTGCTGGAACTATGTGGTATGGTTCAGCAACTACCCCGATTGAATTGTTTGGTCCCACGCGCTATCAATGGGATCAAGGATACTTCCAACAAGAAATATATCGAAGAATTGGTGCTGGCTTAGCCGAAAATCAAAGTTTATCCGAAGCTTGGTCTAAAATTCCTGAAAAACTAGCTTTTTATGATTACATCGGCAATAATCCGGCAAAAGGTGGATTATTCAGAGCAGGCTCCATGGACAACGGGGATGGAATAGCCGTTGGGTGGTTAGGACATCCTATCTTTAGAG